CCTTAGTTTATTTGATCAAACAAAAAAGCAACCTTGGGATTGCTGAATGACAGACAAATCACAGACAAAAAAATATAATAAATATAGAAAGCAACGGAGCCATCATAGTATTTTTGAATTCCTCCGAAAAGAAGGGTGGTAAGTTGATCATTTACCGATCGGGGTCTGATCGATCGAAGGTAAGGGTCAATTTTATTGTAGAGCCGTATGCAATGCATAATGCCCGTACGGTTGTTCGATTCTATCTTTTTTCTTGTTATTCTTTTATCTTTCTTTTATCTTCCCCTCATCATGCGAAATAGAGAAACCTTTTTTATCTTATATCATCAGGGTAATGATCCATCAACCCGCTGGTTCTTTTTCTGAAGTAGCAACGGGAGAATTCATCCTGGAAGTGGGAGAACTGCTGAAACTACGTGAAACCCTGACAAGGGTTTATGTACAAAGAACGGGAAAACCCTTCTGGGTTGTATCCGAAGACATGGAAAGAGATATTTTTATGTCAGCAACAGAGGCCCAAGCTTATGGAATTGTTGATCTTGTAGCGGTTGAATGACAATAAATAGCCTGAATTTCGCGTGAATTCGTGATTTAAAATGAACCCTGCCGCGTTTAATATTCTATGACTTTTATTTATTTACTATCTATTGATTGATGATTCTATTGATCTATCGATTCTATTCTATTGAATAAAAGTCATTCATAATCATACGGTTAGGATCGATCTAAACCAGCCCATTATGTATATGATTCAACATGCCAACGATTAAACAACTTATTAGAAATACAAGACAGCCAATCAGAAATGTCACAAAATCCCCCGCGCTTCGGGGATGCCCTCAGCGTCGAGGAACATGTACTAGGGTGTATGTGCGACTCGTTCAGATCATAAACTAGAACAAAGGAAAGAGAACAATGTTCGAATATCAATGATCAAATAGGATAGAACGGAAAAACAAACTACATTTACTATCTAAAAATAAGAAAATGGGGTCATATCCCTTTTATTGTGTATGAAATTTATGGTTTCTATTGGTGTAAAACCACTCACCTCAATTCAAGATGAGAAGTAATTCTCCATTGGTAGCAAATGGTTATCCATTAAGCGGAGGAAATCTTAGTAACATAGACCCCTCTTGCAAGAACGGACTAACAGGGTCAGCTACCCAGCCAACTTTCATAATTAAATACCGTTACTGTATAGGTAGAGCTCGTTGTGAAAGACCTATTACTGGATAATTCATGGGTAGAGCCGAAGAATGTGAACTATACAAGTTAGCAATAACATTGATTAAATGAAGTAAGGGCTCCGGTGTATAGAGAAGACCTCACCGTTTAAGAAGTAACCATAGAAACGATGGAATCCACTATTTAGTTATCATTGCTATTTTTTTTTTTAACCTAGTATAGTACAATTTCGTATTTCGAGGTGAAATGCCTATAAAAAAATAAAAAATCGTGGTTGGGAAGGTTATAGTAGCGAAAGCCATTGGAATTTTTAGTTTATACATTGGAAAAATCCGTTTTGTTATTAATATACTAGGAAAGGGGCAAAAGAATAACTGAAAGAAAGGAAATCTATTAGTTATTCGTTAAAGTTTCATTTATTCAATGACCAGAATTAGACGGGGATATATCGCTCGGAGACGTAGAACAAAAATTCGTTTATTTGCATCAAGCTTTCGGGGGGCTCATTCAAGACTTACTCGAACTATTACTCAACAAAAAATAAGAGCTTTGGTTTCGGCTCATCGGGATAGGGATAGGCAAAAAAGAAACTTTCGTCGTTTGTGGATCACTCGAATAAATGCAGCAATTCGTGAAAGGGGGGTATACTATAGTTATAGTAGATTAATAAATGATCTGTACAAGAGACAGTTGCTTCTTAATCGTAAAATACTTGCACAAATAGCTATATCAAATAGGAATTGTCTTTATATGATTTCCAATGAGATCATAAAAGAAGTAGGTTGGAAAGAATCCACCGGTTAAACGGAGTTGCCCGGAGAATGAACTCCGGGAAGATCGAATAAAAATGAATAGAATTAGAATATGATAAAATATCAGAAAGTAGTCAAAATAAATATGAATCAACACGTTCAATAAAAAATTTTATTCTTCCCAGATTATTCTTTTTTTTCTTACGACACGAGACTTCAATCCGGATTCTTGGATTTTTCCAACAAAAAAGAAATCCGCGTTTGAGTTCAGATGGGCATTTGAATTCAAGTGAAGAAAGAGTAAACCTATCTTTTTCTGGCTCTAAGACTGGGAGTTCTGGTGGTCGACTCGGTTCTTTCAAATTGTTTCTCATTATTAAGAAAAGGTAACAAAGATAAAATACGAGCTTGTTTTATAGCAATAGTAATTAATCGTTGTTGTTTCAAGGTCAATCTATTCACTCGTCTAGATAATATTTTTCCCTGTTCACTAATAAATCGACTAATTAAACTCATGTTTTTATAATCAATTCGATCCCCCGATTGGATCGGGGGCAAACGCCTACGAAAAGATCGCTTGGATTTAAGAAAAGTTCGCTTAGATTTTTCCATGGTTTGGTTAGTTTATTTCTTATCCCTAAAATCCTATTTCAGCCGTATCTTTTATTAGAATAAATAAATAGGATTTGGTTTGTTTATAATTATCTTTAACTATGTTAAATATGTTATATATATAATGTCATTTTTGCCCTTTCCTTGTAAGAAAGATAAGGGCGCCGGTGCTCGGTTCGTTCGATCTATTTCTTTATCTCCCCATGAATCGTATGTTTGTTACAATATGGACAGAATTTTAGCAACTCCAATCGATTAGGCGTATTGTGCCGGTTCTTTTGAGTAATATATCTGGAAATCCCCGTTGATTCCTTATTAACACCGTTTCGAACACAAGCGGTACATTCCAAAAGAACCGGTATTCGCACATCTTTACCCTTAGCCATGAACCTCCTTTGGATTTTTCATTTACTCAACTCTTCCTTTTTCAATTCGAAACGAAAAAGAAGAAAGGAAGGAAAAAATTTGTAACTAGCTATCCTCTTATGCAAGATTTCATTACAATCAATATAGGAAATACCATAGAAAGATTTCTAAACTATATTTCAACAGTACAGTATTTCATATAATTATCGTCTAGAATACGCTTTCCCTAGAACCAGAGTTTGTGTTCGACTTCCATAGAAATTTAATACATAGAAATTCATATTAATTTAATTCCAACCTGAACCCGACTCTCACAGCTGTTGAATGTAATATTCTTTCTCTTTCCTCCCTTTTTCTAGGGAAAAAAGAGAAAAGAAGGGGCTTCATTTAATTGTATCTCTAATCTTCTTTATTCGTTCCCACGTCAATAACTAGAATGAAAAAAAGGGGAACGTCAACGCATCCGGGAAAAAACGATTAATCTCTATCAATAAACCTGCTAAAGAACCGAACCATAGAGTACTTAGTACCGGTGCCACGGAAAGATATGTTTTTAGATCTCGCATTGAAAAACCTCCTTTTATATTTATAGTAATACATACATAAGATAATACATATTGAAATGTACAATCATCCAGTAAATAAGATTTACTTTTTGTTAAATACAGAAAAAAAGTCCTTTTCTTCCCCACTATTCCCCAAAAAGACTCGTTTATTTTTCCTAGGGGTTCCAGAAGTATTTTACTATTATTATATGTTAAATGAGACCAAAAAGGCGAAATGGACATAAAAATTCTAGATTTTAATAGAGACAATAATGATGTGGAAAACAAGACAGGAATTCTCTACAATGACACTGTAGACCAATGGAAGGGATGTAGCGCAGCTTGGTAGCGCGTTTGTTTTGGGTACAAAATGTCACGGGTTCAAATCCTGTCATCCCTACCTATTACTGCTCCTTTGAGCAGTAACGAGGGATTTTTTGAGATCAATTCACGTTGGACATATCATATAGAATCTTTTATTCTTATGATGATACTATATGTGTGCATACAAGATGTATTGGGGCCAATCCTTTTCTTTACAGTCTTTTCTTTTATGAGAAGAAAGCGCTCTTAGTTCAGTTCGGTAGAACGTGGGTCTCCAAAACCCGATGTCGTAGGTTCAAATCCTACAGAGCGTGATTTGTATCTTCTTCAATGGAATTTGACTGAAACACTAACTGGAACAGCAATCTTTATTTGACCTCCTGGATATTAAAGAAAGGAGGAGGTCAATCAAAAAAAGAGATGTTAATTAATCAAAGGTCTAACTGATCGCCACGCCTGTATTGTAAATAGGCAGTTACAAATAATCCAGCCAAAGTAATAGGAATTAGACCTAACACAATTCCAAATAGAAAAACTTCAATCATTTCAATTTGTTTGAAAGGAGAAAAAAGAGGTAATATCTATACCTAAATATTAATCCGAATTACCATGAATCTCAATGACCAAGAATTGGCAATTAACGGGGTAAAAATACACAGAAGTTCGCAGAAAGATTTTGTGCAATTAATTTCAAATAAGTCGTATCTTGCTCAGACCAATAAATAGAGCTGAGGTTATAGTTAAAGCCGTTAGTAGAAAACCGAAATAACTAGTTATGGTAGGCATCAAGGAGCTAAATGAAATATGGTCTTTTTATACATATGTTTATAAAAAAGCACTTACCTGAGTTTCCTTTTTTGCAAAATAGGAGAAAAAAACCAATTGAAAGTTTTTGAGTCATCTATCATTATAGACAGCACTAACAAGGATAAAGTCACAACTATATAAAAAATTGATTCATCATCTGTAACATCTACCCATACCGCGTTTGCAATCAGCAAATGCATTCTTGGATGATTTTTCAATTCAACTTATAAACGAATAATAAGAACTGGGTAGTGTAATTTCGTTTTAAAATAAAACTAACTCTTTTCCAATCATTATGGAATCAAATTAGAAAATTATTCCTATTCTTATCATTTGTTTTATTGGATCGAATCTATATATTTTAGAGCGAACATTAATCTTATAAAACTTTTACTTTCATTTTAAC